TAAACATATGTATAAAAAGAAGATATTTCATTTAGTCCCTTCATGTCTACTATAACTAGTTATTTCGGTTTTCTACTAGCAGCTTTGACTATAACCTCAGCTCTATTTATCGGTCTGAACAAGATACGACTTATTTGAAATTAATTGAATGAACAATTCATAAAAAAGATTCTTCTGTGGTAGTTCATATATTCTATAGTTTTTTGCCGTGTCCATTTTCAATTCTTGGTCATTGAGATTCATGGGTAATACCGATTAATATATAAGGATAGATATTACCTCTCCTTTTCACCTTTCAAAGAAATTGAAATGATTGAAGTTTTTCTATTTGGAATCGTCTTAGGTCTAATTCCTATTACTTTGGCTGGATTATTCGTAACTGCATATTTACAATATAGACGTGGTGATCAATTGGACCTTTGAGTAATTAATATCTCCTTTTTTTTTGATTGACCTCCTACTTTCTTTAATCTACAGGAGGTCAAATTCAGATTGCTGTTCAATTATTTCAGTCCTATTTTCGACCTAACAAATAACAAGAATCTAATCACGCTCTGTAGGATTTGAACCTACGACATCGGGTTTTGGAGACCCACGTTCTACCGAACTGAACTAAGAGCGCTTTATTATCACAAAAAGGATTTTGTGACCTAACTCGTCTTGGATATATATACTATCGTAAATAAGAAAATTAAAGATTGATTTTGTATAGCCAATTTTAATCAATCTCAATGACCCCTCGTTACTGTTCATAAGATAAGTAATAGGTAGGGATGACAGGATTTGAACCCGTGACATTTTGTACCCAAAACAAACGCGCTACCGAGCTGCGCTACATCCCTTTGAATTGGCCTACAGTAGTATTGTAGAGAATCCCTGTCTTGTTTTCCACATCTTTATTTCTTTCAATGCTATACCCAATTATCTTGTCATTTCTTATTTTTTTTTGTTAATCTCATATCATATAACATATAATAATAGACTTATATTATATACGTACTAAAGAAATATGAAACTCGCCGTAAAAAAATGAATATTTTTCGGGAATTCTCAGACAGAAAGGGACGTATCTTTTTTTCTTTTAAGAAAAGGAATATCTACTGTACTGAATCGTTGTACATTTCAAGTTATACATTTTAATTTGCATTAGGGATTCTGCGTACAAATCCAAGTGTCAGTCATTAACTACATATACACATCTGGTCATATATGTAATAGCATTATGTATTACAAATTGTAATAAAATTACAATAATAAATAACAAAGAAGGAGGATTTTAAATGCGAAATCTAAAAACATACCTTTCCGTGGCACCGGTAGTAAGTACTCTATGGTTTGGGTCTTTAGCAGGTTTATTGATAGAGATCAATCGTTTATTTCCAGATGCGTTGATATTCCCTTTTTTTTCATTATAGTAATTGAGATAGGAAGGGGTGAATAAAATTAGAGATACAATCAAATATCTGTGACTAATCCCCCCCTTACTCTTCTTTTCTTCTTTTTTTTTTATAATTAAAATCAATTCGAAAATAAAAAGAATAAAAGCGGGTTCACCCTAGTTAAACTAAGAACTCGGGTTTCCAGGTCCAAAATTAAATTAATTAATAATAGAGTGAGAAAGAAAATGGAATAGTTGTGGCATGGCAACAATATCATACAAGAAAATTCAATGAAAAAGAAAATTTAAATACTGTACAGCGATTATAAATTATAAATATATAGTTAGAAATCATTATATTACTTATTATTACTATATTGATAGATTGCAACGAAATCTTTCATAATTGGATTTTAAGTTAGCAACTTCTATTTTTTTCCTTCCTTTCTTCTTCTTCGCTTCGGATCGGAAAATAGAAAGATAGAAGAGTTGAGTCAATCAAAAATCCAAAGGAGGTTCATGGCCAAGAGTAAAGATGCCCGAATAACGATTATTTTGGAATGTACCAGTTGTGTTCGAAACCGTGTTAATAAGGAATCAATGGGCATTTCCCGATATATTACTCAAAAAAATCGACATAATACGCCTAGTCGATTGGAATTGAGAAAATTCTGTCCCTCTTGTTACAAACATACGATTCACGGGGAGATAAAGAAATAGATCGAAGCGATCGCTTGCGTGTCCGCCTTCTATTCCAAGGAAGACGAAAAACGACATATTATATATAACAGATCATATATTTATTTAAATATAAACAAAACAAAGCAATTCTATTTTGAAATTCGAAATCATTTTTGATTCGATCAAAATAGCATTAGGATTTTCGAGACAAGGAATAAAAAAAACATGGATAAATCCAAGCGACTCTTTCTTAAATCTAAGCGATCTTTTCGTAGGCGTTTGCCCCCGATACAATCGGGGGATCGAATTGATTATAGAAACATGAGTTTAATTAGTCGATTTATTAGTGAACAAGGAAAGATATTATCTAGACGGGTGAATAGATTGACCTTAAAACAACAACGATTAATTACTATTGCTATAAAACAAGCTCGTATTTTATCTTTGTTACCCTTTCTTAATAATGAGAAAGAGTTGGAAAGAAGCGAGTCGACTCCTAGAACTACTGGTCTTAGAATTAAAAATAAATAAGCTTGCTCTTCTTCAATTGAATCAAAATAAAATTCCAATCCGAATTCAAATGCAAATTGACAGTTTGTTCAAAAAATCTGAAAATTCCAATTTTATTGTTGTGTCGTAAGAAAAAAAGGAATTGGGGAAGAAGAATAAATCCTTTTTTGATTGAACGTGTTTGTTCATTGCGATGACTTTATCATATTATATCCTATTTTATCATACTAATTTCTACTCTACTTTCCCAAGTTCATTTGCCAGGGAACTCCATTTAAAACATTTCACTGGATTTGATTTCTTTCAATCTCCTTAATCTTATTTTAAGATCTCATTGGAAATCATATAAAGACAATTCCTATTTAATATAGCTATTTGTGCAAGTATTTTACGATTAAGAAGCAACTGCCTCTTGTACAGATGGTGTATTAATTTACTATAACTATAGTATAGTTTATTGGCTCGAATTACTGCGTTTATTCGAGTGATCCACAAACGACGAAAATCTCTCTTCTGCCTACCTCTATCCTGATGAGCCGAAACCAAAGCTCTTATTTTCTGTTGAGTAATAGTTCGAGTAAGTCTTGAACGAGCCCCTCGAAAACTTGATGCAAATAAACGAATTTTGGTTCGACGTCTTCGAGCTATATATCCTCGTTTAATTCTAGTCATTGAATAAATGAAACTTTGATGAATAACTAATTGATTTCTTTTCTTTCAGTTATTTCCTTTCCCTTTCCTAGTCTATTAATAACAAAACGGATTCTTCCAATGTATAAAATAAGAATTCCAATGGCTTTTGCTACTCTAACCTTCCCGACCACGATTTTTTCTTTTTTTCTAGGCTTCTCGCCTCAAAATAAGAAATTGTATTGATACTAGGTATCAAAAAAACATAGTAAATAAAAAAGTAGTAAATAGAATATAGGTATAGTGGGTTCCATCGTTTCTATGGTTACTTCTTAAACGGTGAGGTCCTCTCTATACACCGGAGCCTCATTTAATTAATGCTATTGTTAACTTGTACAGTTCACACTCTTTGGCTCTACCCATAATTATCCAGTAATAGGTCTTTCACAACGAGACCACTTATACAGTAACGGTATTTAATTATGAAGATTAGCTGAGTAGCTGACCCTGTTAGTCCGTTCTTGCAAAAGTGAAGGGTAAAGGGCATAATCTTTCTGCTTTTAATTCTGCTTTTAAATAAAATAGGATTTCCCTGCTTAATGAATACCATTTGCTATCAATGGGGAATTCTTTCTCATCTTAAATTAAAAGTGTAAGTGATTGGATTTGTACCAATGGCAACCATAAATTAATTTGATATCACAATACAATAGAAGGTATGATAGATCTTTTTTAGATTTTTATCTATATTTAATTTTTCGTATCGTATAGTAAATGGTGGTCTTCATTCTATCCTATTCATTGGTACTGATCATTTATACCGGATCAATTGTTTTTGGCCTAGTCCATGATCTGAACGAGTCGCACATACACCCTAGTACATGTTCCTCGTCGCTGAGGACATCCCCGAAGAGCGGGGGATTTCGTGACATTTTTGATTGGCTGTCTTGTGTTTCTAATAAGTTGTTTAATAGTTGGCATGTTGAATCATATACATAATGGGCTGGTTTAGATCGATCCTAACCGGATAAGTATGAATCATTTTTATATTAATGGATTCATAGACTATTGTATTAAATCTGGTAAGAAGATAAAATCTCAAATTGGATATTTGTACGAAATTCCTTTTCTTTTTTCTTTAACCGCTACAAGATCAACAAGTCCGTGAGCTTGGGCTTCTGTTGCTGACATAAAAACATCTCTTTCCATGTCTTCGAAAATAACCCATGAGGGTTTGCCCGTTCTTTGTGCATAAACCCTTGTGAGGGTTTCGCGAAGCTTCAGTAGTTCTTCCGCTTCCAGGACAAATTCTCCCGCCTGTGCCTCATAAAAAGAACTAGCAGGTTGATGGATCATTACCCTGATGATATAACATAATAAATAATTATTCTATCTCGCATGATGAAAGGCGAAAAATAAGAAAATTAAGAAAAAAGAAAGATAGAATTGAACAACCGTACAGGCATCTTTTGCACATTGCATACGGCTCTACAATGGAATTCACTTTTATACCTATAAACTACCTTTATACCTATAAACTACCTTACATCGAATAAATAGAAAAGAAATTATAGGGTCTATCATATTCACATAGGTGAATGATCCAACAACCACCCTTTCTTTTGGAATAGTTAAAAATATACTATGATGGTTCCGTTGCTTTATATATATATTAATTTCGTCTGTTATTTAGCAATCCCAAAGTTTCTTTTTTTTTTACTTAATTTTTTTTATATTTGAAAAAAAAAAAAGAGATTTTTTTTTGTATTCTTTCATAAAAATAATATATATATTATTGTTATATTATTGTTAAGAGTTTTTCGGTGTAAAAACAAAAAAGTTTGTGACGCTGAAATGGGTCTCCTGATATATCAGATAAAATGGTAAAGACCTTTTATCTCATACTACTCTTTCGATACATAATGGAATGGAACGATTTTGAAAAAAAAAGAAGATTCTCGTATCGAATTCGAAGTGCCATGCTATTATTACTTAATATTTATATTTCATATATCGCGAAGGCATAGTCTTCTTTTTTCTCTCAAATCAAATAAAAAACTCATTGGCGCCAAGCGTGAGGGAATGCTAGACGTTTGGTAATTTCTCCTCCGACCAGAATAAAAGATCCCATTGAAGCGGCTAATCCCATGCATATTGTTTGTACGTCTGGTTTCACAAATTGCATAGTATCATAAATACCTAATCCAGGTATTACCCATCCGCCGGGAGAGTTTATAAACAAATAGAGATCCTTGGTATCATCCTCTATACTGAGATATACCATAAGACTAATAAGTTGATTCGAGATCTCGCTATTAATCCCTTGGCCTAAAAAAAGTAATCTTTCTCGATAAAGTCGGTTGATTGAGATAAAATTGTATCCCTTCGGAACCGTACATGCATCTTTTGATGCATACAGTTCAACACAAATCGCGAAAAAAACAAGAATCAATGTGTAGATTCTTATTTTTTTTCTTTTGTCATCGCAAGCTCTGTATAACTTGTAACAAAGGGGCTTTTTCTTTCATAAAAAAAAATATGAGTTTTGGTCTTTTTATATATAATTATATAATTATAATTATAGTAAATAGAATTTCTATATATAAATAGAAATAAATAAAAATAAACTTATCGGATTAACTTCTCATTGATGTATTGTTTCATCGGAATCCAATCCAAATCACGATGTAATTTTCTTGTTCCTGAATGGTCTTCTTGAATTCTTTTAGGTTTATGCTCTACTCCGAGTAAAGATCGGACCGATTTTTATTTGCATATATAGGACAAATGCCCCAATACTACGTCTTTTTGCTATGACTTCTTTCTTTTTTAATTTATTTCATATCTCCCGCCAAATAGAATATTCAATATTCAATGCATTCATCATATTACTCGATTTATTAACAGTTTTAGATAACTTTAAATTATATTATTATATTAGAAATTATAAATCGAATATTCTATAATATAAATAGAATATGATATTATGATATTAAGTAGAAATCATAGATATATTACCTATTGGTTTTTTTCTAAACGGAGCCTGGATAATTCATTTTATTGTTTGAACCAAGCCAACCATAAATTATTCTAATTGCTAATATTAATCTGTCTACCCCCTTAAAAAATAAATTTAATCGTACTTAATTTCACGCTCCAAATTTTGGATAATTCAATCAATCTTTGTTGGGCGAAAGGGAGGATATCTCGATCGGGAAAGAGAACGGGGAAATACCATATGACCCAATATATCTGACAAGTCGCACTATATGTCAATCCACAATGCATGTTCGTCTCCAGGACTTCGAAAAGGTACTCTTGGAACACCAATAGGCATTAAATGAAAGAAAAATTAAGTATTATATCTCACTTTGATGTGAAAACGTAAAAATAGGTTTATTGTCTTAATAATATTTTGTCTTTTATCATATTTTATCCATAGATTGAAGAAGTTCATAAAAAAGGAAGATAGAATCAATAAAGGAAAATTCTTACAAGTGGGGCCTTTGGATGATGAACAAATATATATGCAGTTACTCATATAAAATGCTATCAACGCCCTACCATTGCGTATTGGTACTTATCGGGTGTAGAATAAATCTGCTTCTTTTTGTTCCTACGAACAAAATTATTCTATTATTATTCAAAGACATTCTTAATAAAAGATATAGAACAAATATTAATCCTTTCCCCACGATAATCCACTAAAAAAGTAAGGACCATACTATAGTTTTTTAAAGTGCAATAAAGTTACATAGAGTCTATTTTTGATTGATATAAGGGGTATTTCCATGGGTTTGCCTTGGTATCGTGTTCATACGGTCGTATTGAATGATCCCGGCCGTTTGATTTCTGTCCATATAATGCATACAGCTCTGGTTGCTGGTTGGGCCGGTTCGATGGCTCTATATGAATTAGCTGTTTTTGATCCCTCTGACCCTGTTCTTGATCCAATGTGGAGACAGGGTATGTTCGTTATACCCTTCATGACTCGTTTAGGAATAATCAATTCATGGGGTGGTTGGAGTATTACGGGGGGGACTATAACAAATCCGGGTATTTGGAGTTATGAAGGTGTGGCTGGTGCACATATTGTGTTTTCTGGCTTGTGCTTTTTGGCAGCTATCTGGCATTGGGTGTATTGGGATCTAGAAATATTTTGTGATGAACGTACAGGAAAACCCTCTTTGGATTTGCCCAAGATCTTTGGAATTCATTTATTTCTCTCAGGAGTGGCGTGCTTTGGTTTTGGCGCATTTCATGTAACAGGATTGTATGGTCCTGGAATATGGGTATCCGAT